TTTGATAAATGCATTGCTTGTGAAGTATGTGTTCGCGTATGTCCTATAGATCTGCCTGTTGTTGATTGGAAATTGGAAACTGATATTAGAAAGAAACGATTGCTTAATTACAGTATTGATTTCGGAATATGTATATTTTGTGGTAATTGCGTTGAATATTGTCCAACAAATTGTTTATCTATGACTGAAGAATATGAACTTTCTACTTATGATCGTCACGAATTGAATTATAATCAAATTGCTTTGGGTCGGTTACCAATGTCAGTAATTGATGATTACACAATTCGAACAATTTTAAATTTGCCTGAAATAAAAACTTAAGAACTCATTTTAATCTAAAAGAATGCCGGTTTTTGTTTGGTCAATAACTACAATTATATTCATAATTATATCGATTATATTGATTATGTTTTAATTTATATTAAAAAAAGATTTCTATGTCTATATTGAGTATTTGAAATTGAAAATATATAGATTCAAATTACTCTTTCAAGAGATTAGGCCAATAACTATATCTACATATCCAGAAAAATAGAATTTTTTTTTACAACTATTATAAAAAGTAGAGTTACCTCTTTTTTCCTGACCGGGTCAATAAAGTTATGAAAGATTTTGATTTATTTATCTCTTTTTTTATATATAATGGATTTACCTGGACTAATACATGATTTTCTTTTAGTCTTTCTGGGATTGGGTCTTATATTAGGGGCTCTGGGAGTAGTATTACTTCCTAATCCCATTTATTCTGCCTTTTCGTTAGGATTTGTTTTTGTTTGTATATCTTTATTCTATATTCTATCGAACTCCCATTTTGTAGCTGCTGCGCAGCTCCTTATTTACGTAGGAGCCATCAATGTTTTAATCATTTTTGCTGTGATGTTTATAAATGGTTCAGAATATTCCAAAGATTTCCATCTTTGGACCGTGGGAGATGGAGTAACTTCCGTGGTCTGTACAAGTATTTTTGTTTCACTAATTACTACTATTCCAGATACGTCATGGTACGGTATTATTTGGACTACAAAAGCAAACCAGATTATAGAGCAAGATCTTATAAGTAATAGTCAACAAATTGGAATTCATTTATCAACAGATTTTTTTATTCCATTTGAATTTATTTCAATAATTCTTTTAGTTGCGTTAATCGGCGCAATTGCTGTAGCTCGTCAATAAGAACTCTTTAGAACTGGAAAAATATGAGCTATCACATGCATTTCCTTTTTCTATTTGACTTTGTATATAAAATAGATAGAAATTCTTTATTAGTTCGACCTATTCCCAATATATTCCTTTATTCCATTACGTTATTTTATATTCTAGTCAACTAGTAAATCCAATTGGTTAAATTGTTGTTCATATTGAAATGAATCGAGATTGATAAGGAGTTAGTTAATGATGCTCGAACATGTACTTGTTTTGAGTGCCTTTTTATTTTCTGTCGGTCTATATGGATTGATTACAAGTCGAAATATGGTTAGGGCTCTTATGTGTCTTGAACTTATATTAAATGCGGTTAATCTCAATTTTGTAACATTTTCTGATTTTTTTGATAGTCGTCAATTAAAAGGAGCCATTTTCTCCATTTTTGTTATAGCTATTGCAGCTGCTGAAGCCGCTATTGGACTCGCTATTGTTTCATCAATTTATCGTAATAGAAAATCAACTCGTATAAATCAATCGAACTTGTTGAATAAGTAATTTAAGTAATATTATCATATAACTTAGAATTTTCATAAATAAATTCAAATTAGCATGTTGGCTACGTAAGGTAGGCTCCTGTTATCACAAAGATAAGAAATCAAAGTAGTTTGGCACTGTCAATCCATTCCATAAGTAGATTACTAAAAAAACTCGGGGAACTCATCGATTCATCTAGTACTAGTATTTAAATATATAATTCATTTATCAATTTACTAGATTGAAACTTTATCACGTTCAAAAATGGATAGATCCAATGTCGCATTCAGTAAAGATTTATGATACATGTATCGGGTGTACTCAATGTGTCCGAGCCTGTCCCACGGATGTATTAGAAATGATACCTTGGGACGGATGTAAAGCTAAACAAATAGCTTCTGCTCCAAGAACAGAGGATTGTGTCGGTTGTAAGAGATGTGAATCCGCCTGCCCAACAGATTTCTTGAGTGTTCGAGTTTATTTATGGCATGAAACAACGCGCAGCATGGGTATAGCTTATTAATACGTTACAGAAACCCTTACTCGAGTCCATTTTTTTTTTTTTACCGCCAAAACCTGTGCCCAAAAATAATATATTTTTGGGCACAGGTTTTTTTGGTCCAAGTGTATCTTGTCTTTACCACGAACAACTTTCCTTGGTTAACAATAATTGTAGTTTTACCAATATTTGCGGGTTCCTTTATTTTCTTTCTTCCCCATAAAGGAAATAGGGTAATTAGGTGGTATACTATATGTATATGCATGTTAGAACTTCTTCTAACAACCTATGCATTCTGTTATCATTTCCAATTGGACGATCCAT